AAATATAGAACCAAAATGGATGGTTTTGTGTCTATTACCAGTTCTTCCTCCTGAGTTGAGACCAATTTATCATATAGATGAGGATAAATTGGTGACCTCGGATATTAATGAAATCTATAGAAGAATTATCTATCGAAATAATACTCTTACAGATCTATTAACAACAAGTATAGCTACGCCAGAAGAATTAATAATATCTCAGGAAAAATTGCTACAAGAAGCAGTGGATGCACTTCTTGATAATGGAATCTGCGGACAACCAATGAGGGATGATCATAATAGAGTTTACAAGTCGCTTTCAGATGTAATTGAAGGCAAAGAAGGAAGAGTTCGCGAGACTCTGCTGGGTAAACGCGTCGATTATTCAGGGCGGTCAGTGATTGTCGTGGGCCCTTCACTTTCATTACATCGATGTGGATTGCCTCGCGAAATAGCAATAGAACTTTTCCAGGCATTTGTAATTCGTGACCTAATTAGAAAACATCTTGCTTCGAACATCGGAGTTGCTAAGAGTCAAATTCGTAAAAAAAAACCGATTGTATGGGAAATACTTCAAGAAATTCTGGATGACCATCCTGTATTGCTGAATAGAGCGCCTACTCTGCATAGATTAGGCATACAGGCATTCCTCCCTATTTTAGTAGAAGGGCGCGCTATTTGTTTACACCCATTAGTTTGTAAGGGCTTCAATGCGGACTTTGACGGGGATCAAATGGCTGTTCATGTGCCTTTATCTTTGGAGGCTCAAGCAGAGGCACGTTTACTTATGTTTTCTCATATGAATCTTTTGTCTCCAACTATTGGAGATCCCATTTCTGCACCAACTCAAGATATGCTTAGTGGACTCTATATCTTAACGAGTGGAAATCGTCGGGGTATTTGTGTAAATAGGTATAATCCGTGTAATGGTAGAAACTACCAAAATGATAAGTATACAAAAAAAAAAGAACCGTTTTTTTGTAACGCCTATGATGCAATTGGAGCTTTTCGGCAAAAACGAATCAATTTAGGTAGTCCTTTGTGGCTGCGGTGGCGACTAGATCAACGCGTTATTGCTGCAAGAGAAGCTCCCATTGAAATTCATTATGAATCTTTGGGGACCTATTATGAGATTTATGGACACTATCTAATAGTAAGAAGTATAAAAAAAGAAATTCTTTATATATATATTCGAACCACTCTTGGACATATTTCTCTTTATCGAGAAATAGAAGAAGCCATACAGGGGTTTTGGCAGGGCTGTTGTAATTCTATGCTACCAGGGGGAATTCGAGTCTCGCCGGGTTAACTAGGACTATAAAATTGCGGAATTTCTACGTGAATCAAGATCTAGAAAAGGAAGTTGTCCAATCACTGACTCAAACCCATTGTCAAATTCTACTCAGCGCAATATGGAGGTACTGATGGCAGAACGGCCCACTCAGATCTTTCACAATAAAGTGATAGACGGAACTGCCATGAAACGACTTATTAGTCGATTTATTGATCACTATGGAATAGGATATACATCACATATCCTGGATCAAGTAAAGACTCTGGGTTTCCGACAAGCTACCGCCGCATCCATTTCATTAGGAATTGATGATCTTTTAACAATACCTTCTAAAAGATGGCTAGTTCAAGACGCTGAACAACAAAGTTTTATTTTGGAAAAACACCATCATTATGGGAATGTACACGCGGTAGAAAAATTACGTCAATCGATCGAGATCTGGTATGCCACAAGTGAATATTTGCGACAAGAAATGAATCCTAATTTTCGGATGACCGATCCTTTTAATCCAGTCCATATAATGTCTTTTTCGGGAGCCAGAGGAAATGCATCTCAGGTACATCAATTAGTAGGTATGAGAGGATTAATGTCGGATCCCCAAGGTCAAATGATTGATTTACCCATTCAAAGCAATTTACGCGAAGGACTCTCTTTAACAGAATATATTATTTCTTGCTACGGAGCCCGTAAAGGAGTTGTGGATACCGCTATCCGAACATCAGATGCAGGATACCTCACGCGCCGACTTGTTGAAGTAGTTCAACACATTGTTGTACGTCGAACAGATTGTGGCACCGTCCGAGGTATTTCTGTAAGTCCTCGAAATGGAATGATGACCGACAGGATTTTTATCCAAACATTAATTGGGCGTGTATTAGCGGATCATATATATATAGGTTCGCGATGCATTGCTACTAGAAATCAAGATATTGGGGTTGGACTTGTTAATAGATTCATAACTTTTAGAGCACAACCAATCTCTATTCGAACCCCCTTTACTTGTAAGAGTACATCTTGGATTTGTCAACTATGCTATGGGCGAAGCCCAGCTCACGACGACCTGGTCGAATTGGGAGAAGCTGTAGGTATTATTGCAGGTCAATCTATTGGAGAACCAGGTACTCAATTAACATTAAGAACTTTTCATACCGGCGGAGTATTCACAGGGGGTACTGCAGAACATGTCCGAGCCCCTTCTAATGGAAAAATCAAATTCAATGAGGATTT